ATCAAGTTTGATAGATTCACCCTCTGAAACAAGAAGTTCTGGTCCTGGAGGTATAATATCAATCACTTCACGTGCATCCGATGCATCCACTATCGTTATTTCGTATCCCCCCTTTTCTTTTCGTATAATTTTGTTTACTATACCAGTTGCTGTAGCATTATAAACATTATTATTACTCTTGCTCCCGTCGGGATAAATCTGACCCCTTCCCCTGTTCCCGCCTACGTATATAGGATATTTTAAGAAGTGAACATCTTTCTTAGTAGCGGGATCTGGAGAAAGAATAGGAAAGGTAATTTCACTATATTTCTGACCAGGAACGGGGCCTACGACAAGAATATTTTTTTTTGTGGGACGATAGCTTTGAAAAGACAGATTACCAATCTTTTCTTTAATCTCGGGCGAAATACGATCGGGAGGTGCCAATTCAAAACCTTCAGGTAAAATAAGAACAGCCCCTACATTCAAAGCCCCCTTTTTACCATTACCAAGAACTTGTTTCACTTGCATATCATAAGGAATTCGAACAACTGCTTCAAATACAGTATCGGGAAGTACCGCTTGTGGAACCTCAATATCTACGGGCTTATTAGCTAAATGGCAATTGGCACATACAATACGGCCGGTAGCTTCTCGCGGATTTTCATATCCCTTCTGGGCAAAAATGGGATATGCATTTGAAATGGGTGCTCGAATTATTATATATATTATGAGCAATACGGAAATGGATCGAGTAATCTCTTCCTTTATCCAAGAAAAAGCATTTCTAGTTTGCATGGTCCAATCATTGATCCTCAAAATTTCTACAATAAGATTAGGTAGGTTACTGGCATAGTTCCCTATCCATGATTCTGCTATTTACTGAAATAATTTTCCTAGAATCTAGGAAGAATAAGTAAAATTTTGAATGTTTAGCTTTTCTATAAAAAAAAAACAAACTTTATAATTGTCTCATTGGATCATTTTTTCAGTCATTCATTGAATGATAAATCACTACAAGCGACGGAGATACCCGATTTAAATAACGGAAAATCCAGTATTTAAAAATTGTATCTAAAATGACTGGAAAAGTGGAAACAAGACCAGATATAATTTGATCATTCTGAGTAAATCCAAAATCTTTATAGACAGAACCAATCATTAGTTCCCAACCATGAGTCGAATGGAATCCTATACATAAATCTGTTAATAAAAGAATAGAAAAAGCTTTTATTGTGTCACTTAAGTTATATATAAATTCTTGAACCCAAGAGTTAAGAATAATGAGTTGTTGATTACCCAGAATAGAATAACCACTTAGAATAAGGAAATAGATTAGATTTGTCGAGAAGTGCAAAATCATATTGATACAATCTTGGTTGTGCGTCTTGATCAATTGGATGGTTTGTTTGTAGATTCCGATACGAAGGTTTTCTAAACGTGTTTCCGGGTATTCCTTTAGCATTTCATCCAAAAGGAAGAGTTCCTCGAACTCTATGAATTTGTTTAAAATACTTTTTTCTTTAATGAGATTCAAGAAAATTTCGGATTCTTTAGTATTCCACAAATTCGTAACCCAAGATTCCAGACTTTTATTAAATGTTAAAGAGATGCACCAGGGCAAAAAGACTATAGATGTAAGACATAGAAGGGGGATTAATGCTTTCTTTTTTGCCATTTGTCGTCTTTAATGAACTCAGCTTCATCTCATTTGTCAACTATATATGATAATAATATTTCTATCAAGCATAAGTTCTATTACCAGTAATAGAACCCATATATATCCATTTCGAATTTTTTCATAGAAATGGATTATTTATTCTCGCTTTTTTTTTTATACAATTATTTCCAATGGTACATCCAAGAATGCGGACAAGTCCCAAGCTGTTTGTAAAATGTTCCGTGGAGTCCTATCATAATAATCATCAACAAGAGTCAAGGGAATGTCCCCCTGTTCTCTGGTGTGCATATAAAGGACACCACTAAGAGGTTCTGGGTTATCGAAAAATTGGAGGGCCAGAATATCTTCCACACGGACTTTGGAAAGAATACGACGATTTTCTCCGGGAAATCCGTAACGAAAAAACCGCACCATTCCATTTTTTTTATCGTAAAGATTATAACCACTACCCACATTCCACAAAATTAGAAGCCACCAATGAAAACTTACAAAAAGACCTGAGATTCCATAGAAAGTCAGCGTGACCCCTTGTGGCAAAAAAGGAACTAGAAATTCGGACGAATTGAAAGAGAAAAAATTCCGACCATAATAACTGGAAGCTGAAATAACTAAAACCCCTAATGAACCTAAAAGAGTGAAAGAAGCCCAGAAGAAATTGATTGGTTTTCGAGCCCCAGGTACAGTGTAGAGCCATGCGTCTTCTGCGAAGCGACGCATAAGGTGTCCAGACCCCCAAGAAATTTGTTGTTGAAAATAAACCAATAAACCAGCCGTTACAATTAATACTAGGACCACTAAAGGAACAAAAACGTCTATCATAAAATGGGTACCTCAATTTTATATTTGTACCTGTTCTTTTTTATTGACTGTTCGATTAATTTAATATTTTATTTAGATAGTTAAATTTAGATTAGATATATATTAAATTAAACCTAAACCCCCCCTTTTAAGGCTTATATGATATTAGTATTTATTTTCCTTTTGTGTTTTTTTTTAATAGAAATAGAATATTATAATAAAGTTATTTTTATTAAAAAATGGAACCGAATAACAAATCCAAGGAAATAAATTTGACTTTATCTAAAAAACAAATATATGAGATTTGTCCCTACTGCCCATATCTAAAAAATCTTATTTTTTTGAACATAAAGAAATAACGAAGCCATTGCAATTGCCGGAAATACTAGGCCCACTAAAGGCACAAAAACGGAAGGTAAGTTTATCATAAAATGGGTACCTCAATTTTATATTTGTACCTGTTCTTTTTTGTTAATTGTTAAATTAATATTTTTATTATTATTATATTGTAATAAAGATAGTCTATAATCACTAGAATTAATTCATATAGACTTATACTAAGTATAGCTAAATCAACATATATGAATAGATAGATAATAATTACATATTAAATATAATTATATATAATATATATTATATTATTACTCTATATATTGAGTATACATAATATGAATAGATAGATAATAATAAAAATTAATATATATGATCTATACTCTATATATTGAGTATACATAATAAGTCATAATATATATATATTAATAGAATATAATAAACGAAAATATTTATAATATTTCTTAAGAATCATAAAGTACAAAAATAATAATAAGAATAAATATCTTAATTAATTCCTTTATCTTTTTTATTTTTCATTTTGAGTCAAAGGGACGAAACCATGGAACTGAAATAACTCAGTTAGAACCTCCTTTAAAAGATTACGTGGTACGATTGAATCAAATAAGCCCTTTTGGAATAAAAATTCAGCCGATTGTGAACCTTCAGGCACTTCCTTATTCAACGTTTGTTCAATTACTCTTTTACCTGCAAATGCAATGTAAGCATTTGGTTCAGCAATAATGATATCCCCCAACATGCCAAAACTAGCTGTCACCCCACCAGTAGTAGGAGATGTAAGTATCGGTACATAGAATAACTTTTGATTTATTTGATAATCATATAAAGCAGAAGATATTTTAGCCATTTGCATTAAGCTCAAACTTCCTTCTTGCATACGTGCTCCTCCGGACGCACATACTAAAATAAGAGGTAAACGTTGATTGGTAGCATATTCGATCAACCGGGTTATTTTCTCACCGACTACGGATCCCATACTTCCCCCCATAAACTGAAAATCCATAATACCGATTGCTAAAGGAATACCGTTTAGTTGACCTCTGCCTGTTTGAACTGCCTCCATTAATCCTGTCCTTTTTTGATAAGAATCAAGACGATTTTTATAAGGTTCCTCTTCCGAATGAAATTCAATGGGATCCACAGAGACCATGTATTCATCCATAGGATTCCACGTACCTGGATCAATCAAAAGTTCGATTCTATCTGAACTACTCATTTTCAAATGATATCCGCAGTGTTCACAAATATTCATTTTTGATTTCAAAACTTTCTTATAATTTAATCCATAACAATTTTCGCATTCAATCCACAAATGTTTATATTTTTGCGTCTCCTCGAAATCATTAGAACTTTCTAAATAACTAGCATTTGGATCATTCGTGCTAGTTATTATACTAGTACTCTTGCTTTCACCACTATTGCTGACCTTACCAAAAATGTAACTATTAAAATCACTGTCATTGTATTTGTATTTGACACTATCACCTAAAATGTAACTATCAATACAGATTTGAGAACGAAGATAACTCTCAATGCAACTATTAATTTTATTATTCCAATTAGATTTTATATCATAAATGTAATGATCATTATTATTACTCTTAGAACCATTCTTCAAATAGCTAGAATTGTTAGAAATAGAGAAAAAACTTTCCGGTTCATTTAGAAAAGAATGATCATTGTCAATCTCCAAAATGTTATTTTCAATAGCAAAATATATGGAATAACTCTTCCTCTTACTATCCCTAACTAAAAAAGTTTTATCAGATAGTAAATTCCGTATGTTCCTGCCATCCACTAAATAATCAAAATTGCTGTAACTAGAATTAGCACTATTATGCCAACTTTGAATGTTTTTATCCATATCCGTTTAAATAAAATAGAGTTTTTTTCCTCTATTTAGATGAAAATATATAGAAATATAATATAATAGATGAATAGTCATTCAATGAAACTTCATTGAGTGATTATCAAATTATTTTTTCATATATTATAACTTCTATCTATCTATTATTTGTATTTTATTTTCATTTGTAAGATCAAAAAAAAATCTATTTATTTTTATGGTTATAGAAAACAACATTCTATGACTATGAAAAGAACAAGAAATCAAAAAATAGGTATTAGGTATGAATAAAACAAGAGAACAGGGGGATAAAAGAGAAAAGAGTTCTAAAAATCTATGATAGAAGTTATTCTTATTAACAACCTCTTCATTTCATTTTCATTAATTGAATTTGTTTTGTTGATTAGGGCAAAGTTCCATAAAAGTTCCTGTAGGTTGAGCGCCTTGTTCAAGGACATTTAGAATAATGGGAATATTTCAATAGGTTTGATTCTTTATTGGATTATAAAAATCCACTTTCCGAATTAGACTATGGATGGTTTCCTTTTTTCTTATTCTTTTTTTTTTTTTTCAAAATGTGGAGACAGTTTGAAAAAGGTATTTACGTCTTCCAAGATCCTTTAGCTTTTTCTTGAATCTTTGGGTTTATATCTTACTTCGGGGTTCTTTAATTGTTTCAAAAATGACAGAAACATACCACCCATTTTGTTTCTTTCAAATTACATGATCAATCCCTCTCCTATCCCCCAAACAATGAGTTCTAGTGGAACAGAACAAACAATGTCGAGCCAAGAGCATCCCGATTTTTATAATTTATATAGAATATCTTTTATTCTACTAGAAATAATGGCGGATGTCAGAATCCACTGTGCTTTTTACCACATCGTTTAAAACGATGTTTTACCATAAAATTCTTTTTAGTTAGATCTGGTATTTAATGGATTCTGAAATTGTCCGTAGTCATTTATTCAAAAAATATATTGAATATTTAAACTATTATCCACAATTATTACAATAAAATAAAAATATAATAATAATATAAAAATAATATATTATTTGAATAAAAAAGACAAAAAAATCGAGTCGCTTATGAATCTACATCTCCATATTCATAAGCTACTCACTTTAGATTAGAGACGAATGAGAAAAAAGGGGGGAGTAATCTTTATTCAGATATACTATACAATTTGTATCCAAATTGGTATATATCATGAATAAATATGATCTGGGACGGAAGGATTCGAACCTCCGAATAACGGGACCAAAACCCGTTGCCTTACCGCTTGGCCACGCCCCATTTTCGATTCGACACTAATAAATACTATTATTGGTTGTTCGTCAATTCCAAGTCTAAGGTTATTCTATAGAATAATCTGATCTTATTTTATTCATTTTTTTTAGTTTTATTACTCAGTTATTCATTTATGAATATTCATAAATATTAATTTATAAGAAATATGAATTGAATATCCATATTTGAATTCTTTCTATTTCAATTATTATATTATCCATTTTGAAAATTATTTTCTATTTTATTATTATATAGAATAGAAAGATATAGAATATAAATATTAATCTATATATATATTTCATATATTCTTTCTTTATAATATAATTTTTTATTTTAATATTGAATTCTTAATCTACTTGTATAATCAAATTTAATTATATTAAATTAATTAAATCATATAATATATATAATATATCTAATATAATAATAATATAAATATAATTTAAAGTATTAAATAATATATAATAAAATACAATAAAAAAAAAAAAAGCAAAAATACAATTCATTTTTTTAAAGAACAACATTTTTGTTATGCTTAATATCTTTAGCTTGGTCTGTATTTCTATTCACTCTGCCCTTTATTCAAGTAGTTTTTTCTTGGCGAAATTACCAGAAGCTTATGCTTTTTTGAATCCAATTGTAGATATTATGCCAGTAATACCCCTATTCTTTTTTCTCTTAGCTTTTGTTTGGCAAGCTGCTGTAAGTTTTCGATGAGATCTTTAATTTGAATTGAATAATGTCCTAAAAAAATTCAGAATTTATTCGAAAACAAAAATCCCAACATTTTATAAGATCAGATAAGTCTTACAGTGTGAATCCTTGATTCCAAATATTGAAATTTTTTGTAATTATTGCTAATGGTTATATAAAGGTTGGACTCTTACTACAAATAAATTTCCTAATTTTTTTCTTTCCTCGAAATCACTGTATTTCTTAGAAACTTAGTATCAAAGGAAACATAATGTGAAATAGAAGAGAATCTATTCTCTTTCTCTGTCGTTTTTTTTTTTTAATAATCTTGGAGATTTTGTAATGCTTACTCTAAAACTATTTGTTTACACGATAGTGATTTTCTTTGTTTCTCTTTTCATTTTCGGATTCCTATCTAACGATCCAGGACGTAATCCAGGACGTGAAGAATAAGAAAATCTTTTTTGTTTTATATTTTTTCCTTACTTGTGCTGGATTTAAAAATATTTTTCGTTTTTCTATCTATTTTACATCTTTAACTAGTAAAAACAATTAAAAAAACTAGGAAGGAAAACAAAAAAAAAGAAGCTCCATCAGTTCAAAAGAAAAAAATGCCAAATCATCAATCAATGGAAAAGGAAAGAGAGGGATTCGAACCCTCGGTACAAAAATTCGTACAACGGATTAGCAATCCGACGCTTTAGTCCACTCAGCCATCTCTCCCCAATTCAAAAAATTGAATTATTATGTTTATTTTATGTTACATCTGCTAACCAAAAAGTAGGACTTGAAAAAAAAGCCTTCTTTATATCTTATCTCTATTTTTTCTATTTGATTTTTATTCATTATGATATATAGATA